ATTCTAATTAGAATATCAAAAAATTCAAAAAGAAATCGAATTAGAATACTTAGAATTTAGAATCAAGTAAAAAAAAAAAAAAAATGAAAAAGACGAAAAAAGAGTGCTCTTATTCGAAACGTCTCGTGATCTTCAACCAATTTTGCGCTTCAATATAATTCCCGGGCGTAAGCGCTATAGCTTGTTTCCAATACTCAGCGGCTTGATCGAACCAAGCCTCCGCAATTTCAGAATCTCCCTGTCGAATGGCCTGTTCTCCCCGGTCGGAATAGGGGGTTCAATTCCTTCCCTTAGAACCGTACTTGAGAGTTTACTACCTCATACGGCTCAGCATTCAATTCTTGTGGTGTCCCATTTTTTTAATCTACTCTAGATAATCTAATATCTAATTGAATAATGAGATTTTTCATAGATCTATCCAATTTTTTCTCGGGTTAACCAAAAGAGGTTAATTACATGAGTTTCAAACTTTCATTTTGATTCAAAATCCGTTTTTTTAGTTTTATCTTTTCTCCCACCTTCAGAAGAATAAAGCATAAGCATTTCCACTCTCGCTAGAATTTTCTGAAAGTTAACTATCTCGGTTTCATAGAAAAATTTATATAGAATTTTCGAAAAAGACTTTTCTTTATTATGAAGAAAAGTCTTACTATCTTTGGGATCTGCTGCTACACCGCTGCTCAATCCTTTAGGGGATCGCCTTTATTACATAAGTCGATTCCTACCTTTTATCTTATATCATCACAAAAGTAAGTAAGCAGTTCTTATTGTATCGGCCCAAAACCTCACTAATTGATCTTTACGGTGCTTTCTCTATCAATTAGATCCTTTATCCATAGAATAAAGTATCTAGGCATATCCATTTCTTCATATTTCGACTTCTATGAAGTTCCTTTTTTCTTTGCTACAGCTGATAAAAATCGTTTTTTTTTACGATGCATATGTATCAATTTTTTTCTCGGCATTTTTTCTAGTATTTGCTAGTGGATTCGCTCTTTTCTCTTCCCCCGTTTCTTTCTATAGTGGAGATAGTCGCACGTAATGACAGATCACAGCCATATTATTAAAAGCTTGGGGTAAGAACGGGTTTCGTTCTAGTGCCCGAAAATAATATTCCAAAGCTTTCGTGTGTTCTCCATTACTTGTGTGGATAAGGCCTATGTTATAGAGTATATAGCTTCGATCATAAGGATCAATTTCTAGTCGCATAGCTTCATAATAATTCTGTAAAGCTTCCGCATAATTTCCTTCTGACTGAGCCGACATCCGTTACGGTCGTCTTCGATTCAAAGAATCTCCGTTTCAGAACCGTACGTGAGATTTTCACCTCATACGGCTCCTCCCTTATGTGCATAATGAGAATAATACATGGAATCAAAAAAGATTGAAATATTCGCATTATTGACTGAGCGGGGCTAGTGTTTTTACAAGAAATCTCTAGCCAACCTTCCCGCAAAAGATCTTTTCTTAACATCAAACGTGTTGATACTAGATAAAAAAAAGGTAACTTCAACAATTTCTTTGTCCCTCACGCCCCTTAATTTCGAGGAATTCGTCACTTCAACAGTCTTCGATGGTTATACGTGTATCCAAAATACGAACGAGATGGATCTTTGTTGGCCCAACCATTCTTCTGAGTTCCGATCTTGATAAGGAAAGGGTATCAAATTTCTAACAAAGTTTTCGTGTTGTTGATTCCTAGGCGTAGTGCTTCTTCCTCTATGCCCCCTATTGGTACTCATGGAGCGGGGTTGACCTGCAATACATAAATAACCCACATAGGTGTAACCTTTCGCTCAATACTAGAATCGCCAATTGAAGCATCTGAGGCTGCATTAATCGTGGATACACGACAGAGGGAGTTGTTTTTTTACAAACTTCACCCCCAAAAAGCGTAAATTTTTTTTTTTACTTTTTTCTTTATTTTCTATCCCGAATCACGTGTCTTTCTTCTAAGGATCAAACAAATAAGAATAATCAAATCGCACCATCTCTGTAATAGGTAAATGCCTCTTTTTCCCCTGAAGTTGTCGGAATTATTCGTAATAAGATATTGGCTACAATTGAAAAGGTCTTATCAATAAAATTTCCATTTATCCTTGATCTAGGCATAGATAGCAATCCATTCTATAATTCTTTTCATTACCTCTCGTGAGAAAATGATCCCACAAACAAAGGAATTGCACAGTACGAAATAACATAAAAACAGACTCATTAAAAAAAAAATAGGATCGTTTACTCAAATTCTTTCTTTTTGCCAGGCATGAATAATAAGAAATATTTGAATCCGATTCGATTTCATCCAAATGGAGTAGTATAAGAATGAAGGGAACTATTCCGATTCCATCAAAATGGAAGAATCAAAGCATTTTTCCTAGAGATTAAGATAATTCAAGAATTTTGGATTGACTAAGGAAAAAGAATCGAATAATCATTTGATGATGAAAATAGAATAACGGCCTATTTTGTGTTGTGTGCACACCGGGTATACACTATCCAA